ATATGCATATTTACAATAATGTAAATATACGCATTTTGGACCATAAATTTAACTGCTAGGGGTTTTCCTGTTTCCGGGGGGTTTTCAGGAATGTTAGTGATCCCAGGAGTTTTGGGGGGGTAGGGGGGGTTTAACGCGCAGAAACCCCGGGGCATCTTAGATATATCCCAGGTAGACAGTCATATATTATGCACTTGATATCCTTATATGTTATTCTTCAGTAATGTCTTTCCACCATTCAATATTATTACGCCGGGCAAGAAAAATGTTCAACCTTATTTGTTGTCTTTCTTCGCACTGTGAAATGCAAGATGAAAGGAAACCAAAAAAAAGATACCAGTGACCCTCTAGAAAGAACGCTCGGCATGGGGGGTGCTCCCGCTTATGTATTACCACCATTAACTTATGCAAGCGTCAATGAAAGTGGAGGGAATAATTCAAGTAATGGCCCTGAAATAGGAACCAAATGCCAGGAATAATTCACTGTGTGAAACCCCCACAATTATTGTCCCTCACCTTCAATAACCGTATGCATTAAGGAATCAACTGATGGTCGGTTCTTACTACATTAAGATTTGTAGAAGCCATAAAATGTTGAGTGCATGGTATAACTAGACTTATGAAGGATACAGTTAGATCGGTAAGTTTCGCCAGTCTTCCATTAAGGACTTGTTTAATATTTCTTTTTAATGGTTTATGTTTGTTTTAGTTTAATGTTGATGTATGAATGGTTAACACCAGGATATGTTTATTATACATATATGTACTTGAATAATATTGATATGGTTAATATAATTGTATGGTGTATATACATATATGCATATTTGCATATGTGCATATGTGCATATGTGCACTGCAAAGAGTAGTTTAGTTCAGAATACTAGCTTTGGGGGTTAGTGGTGGGGGTTGAAATCCCTCCTCTTTGATGAGCAGTAGGGGGGATTTTAACCCCCGTCATCCGGTTTACAAGACCGGTGCTCTGCGGCTGAGCTACTAGTGCAGTATCATTCAAGTATTTTGTTCTCTAATCAGCCTGCTAGTGGGAACAGGATCAGGAATAGTGAGAAGTACAGTAGGGATGCGATTTGGCCAATAATGATAAACGGGTGTTCAACAGGTATGCCTCCAATTCAAGTTAGGATGAGGACGTCTGCAATAAGGGTCCAAAAGAGAAATTGGGTGAAGGGTCGGAATGCTAGGCCTTGTTGCTTTGATGTGTGAAGGAATGGGACAACTATAAGAACAAGGATGGAAGCTAGAAGAGCAAGAACTCCTCCCAGCTTGTTAGGGATTGAGCGGAGGATGGCGTAGGCAAATAGGAAGTATCACTCTGGCTTAATATGTGGGGGTGTGACAAGGGGGTTGGCAGGGGTAAAATTGTCAGGGTCTCCTAGAAGGTTGGGGGCGAAAAGGGCCAGGGCAGTGAGGCAAATAATGAGAACTGCAAAACCAAGGATGTCTTTGTAGGTGAAGTAGGGATGAAAGGGGATTTTATCTGCGTCTGAGTTAAGGCCAAGTGGATTATTTGAGCCAGTTTCGTGTAGGAAGAGAAGGTGGAGGAGGGTTGCGGCTGCCACAATGAAGGGTAGAAGGAAATGGAAGGCAAAGAAACGGGTGAGGGTGGCGTTGTCTACTGAAAATCCTCCTCAGATCCATTGTACAAGGGTGTTGCCTACATAAGGGATGGCAGATAGAAGATTTGTAATAACGGTGGCCCCTCAGAAGGATATTTGTCCTCAGGGGAGGACGTAGCCAACGAAGGCAGTTATCATTACTAAAAGGAAGAGTACTACTCCAATGTTTCATGTTTCTTTATACAGGTAAGAGCCATAGTAAAGGCCTCGACCGATGTGGAGGTAGAGGCAGATGAAGAAGAACGATGCCCCGTTAGCATGGAGGTTTCGGATTAGTCACCCGTAGTTTACGTCTCGGCAAATATGTGCGACGGACGAAAAAGCTAGGGAGATGTCAGATGTATAGTGTATAGCAAGAAAGAGTCCTGTGACAATTTGGATGCCCAAACAAAGGGCGAGAAGGGAGCCAAAGTTTCATCAGGCGGAGATGTTTGAGGGGGCGGGAAGGTCAACTAGTGCATCATTTGCGATTTTTAGGAGGGGATGGGTTTTTCGTAGGTTTGCCATTAGGGTTTTTGTAGTTGAATAACAACGGTGGTTTTTCAAGCCATTAGTCCTGGTTAGAGTCCTGGCAGAAACTATGACTTATTCTATGTCTTTATTTTTACTTGGGTTAGTTTTAGGGCTAGTTGCTGTAGCTTCGAATCCTTCGCCTTATTTTGCTGCTTTGGGGTTAGTTGCGGCGGCGGGTTTGGGGTGTGGAATTTTGGCAGAACATGGGGGGCATTTTTTGTCTTTAGTGTTATTTTTAATCTATCTGGGGGGGATGTTGGTGGTATTCGCGTATTCGGCAGCTCTTGCTGCTGAGCCTTACCCAGAGAGCTGAGGGAGTCGTTCTGTTGTGATTTATGTCTTTGCGTATGTTATAGGGGTGGGGGTGGTTTCAGGTTTATTTTGGGAGTGGTGGTATGAGACTTCTTGGGTCCCTGTGGATGAATTGGGGGAGTTATCAGTCTTGCGGGGGGATTCAGGAGGTGTTGCGCTGATGTACTCGGGGGGCGGGGGGATGTTAGTTATTAGTGCTTGGGTGCTGTTATTAACTCTATTTGTGGTCCTTGAATTAACGCGGGAGTCGGGCCAGGTGGGGCTTCGAGCGGCCTAGGACACATAGATAAGGGCGGCAATTACTAAGGTGAGTAGGAAGAATGTGAGATACGTCTTGATCATGCCTTGTTGGGCGTTGCTTGTTGTTGTGATCAACGGCAGGTTAATAGAGGCCAGAGCTTTGGGCCCTGTTTTTTCTAGTCAAGTTAAGTCGATCATTTGGTTGGCAATTGTTTGGCCCAAGGTTAGGTTGAGCTTAGGGAGTATGCGATGGATGATAGTCGGGAAAAAGCCAAGCATATTAGAGAAGTGGTGGGGGGCTAGGTTGGGGGAAGTTTTAAATTGTTTATTTGTGAGTAATGCAAGTTCTAGTGCTAGAAGGAAGCCGAGGATTGTAACAGTAATGGCGGCTAATTTAAGAAGGGGGGGCATGGTCATAATTGGTGTTTTTAGGGGGATTATGTTGGAGGTAATTAGGAGGCCGGCAATAATGCTTCCTCAGGCTAGGCGCTTGATAGGGTTGATGACTGCAGGGTTATTTTCATTAATAGGGGAAAGAGTATTAAACCGGGGGTGGCCCATGGATACGAAGAAGACTAGTCGAAGGCTGTAAATAGCTGTGAAAGAGGTGGCCAGGAGAGTGAGGGCGAGGGCTCAGGCGTTTAGATAAGATGTGTTTAGTGCTTCAATAATAGCGTCTTTTGAAAAGAACCCTGCTAGGAAGGGGGTGCCTGTGAGGGCTAGGCTTCCAATTGTGAGGCAGGAAGAGGTAAAAGGTGTAAGGTGGTGCATACCTCCTATTTTTCGGATATCTTGTTCGTCATTAAGGCTGTGGATAATCGAGCCCGAGCAAAGAAAAAGTATGGCCTTAAAGAAGGCGTGGGTGCAAATGTGAAGGAAGGCGAGTTGTGGTTGGTTAAGCCCAATAGTTACTATTATTAGGCCAAGTTGGCTGGATGTGGAGAAGGCGACAATTTTTTTAATATCATTTTGGGTGAGGGCACAGGTGGCGGTAAATATGGTGGTAAGGGCTCCCAGACATAGGCAGATAGTAAGGGCTGTTTGGTTATTTTCTAATAAGGGGCTTATACGAACAAGGAGAAAGATCCCCGCAACGACCATGGTGCTGGAATGTAGTAGGGCGGAAACCGGTGTGGGGCCCTCTATGGCGGAGGGGAGCCAGGGGTGAAGTCCAAATTGGGCCGACTTCCCAGTTGCGGCGACGATAAGTCCAAGGAGGGGGTAAGTTAAATCTTGATTTTTAGCTGCTGCAAATATTTGTTGTATCTCTCAAGAGTTAAGGTTAGTTGCTATTCAAGCCATGGCAAAGATTAGGCCAATATCCCCAACTCGGTTATAAAGGACGGCTTGGAGAGCTGCGGTGTTTGCGTCTGCTCGGCCGTACCATCAGCCGATTAGGAGGAAGGACATAATTCCCACGCCCTCCCATCCGATGAAAATTTGGAATATGTTATTTGCTGTGACAAGAATAATCATGGCAATTAAGAAGATAAGAAGGTACTTAAAAAATCGATTTATAAAGGGGTCTGCGTGCATGTATCAGGATGCAAATTCAAGAATTGACCAGGTGACGTAGAGGGCGATAGGGGTGAAAATAATGGAGTAGTGGTCGAATTTAAAGCTAATATTAATATCAAATGTCAAGGTGTTTATTCAGGTTCAGTTGGTTACAATGGCTTCTGCTCCCTCATTAAGGAACAGGAAGAGGGGAAGGAGGCTTACAAAAAAGGCTAGTTTAACTGCTGTTTTAACTTGTGTTAAGGGTCAGTCAGGGGTTTGGGGGTGAGGGCTAAGGGTCGTGGAGACAGGGTAAATTAGTAGGGCAAAAATAATAATTAAGCTTGAGGTCATTATTAGTGAGGTAGTGTGCATAGCTACTACTTGGATTTGCACCAAGAGTTTTTGGTTCCTAAGACCAACGGATGAGCTGTTATCCTTTAGAAGCAGTTTTAAGGGAGCCCCGGGGTTCAACCAGGGAGGTGAAGATTAGCAGTCTTCATAGCTAGCCAGCCTCGCTTGGTGGACAAGGGGACTTTAACCTCTATTACCAGAATCACAATCTAATGTTTTTGTTAAACTATGTCTACAAGCAGTTCAGCCTCAAATCAGTTCTGGCTTGAGGGTCAGCAGGATTAAGGGGAGTAAGTGGAGGGCCAGTAGGAGGTGTTCTCGGGAGTGGGAGGGCTCAAGGGCGAGGATGTGGGTAGGTAGGGGACCTCGTTGGGTTATCAGGAACATATAAAGGGAGTAGCCGGCGGCGATGAGAGTCCCGGTTCCTGTGAGGGCGAGGGTTCATCAGGATCAGTTGAAGAGAGAGGTGATAATTATTAATTCTCCTATAAGGTTAGGGAGCGGAGGGAGTGCTAGGTTTGCGAGGCTGGCGATGAACCATCAGGTTGTTATAAGGGGGAGCGCCATTTGGAGGCCTCGGGCTAAGACCATCGTTCGGCTGTGAATTCGTTCGTAATTTGTGTTGGCTAGGCAGAAGAGGGCAGAGGAGGTTAGTCCATGAGCAATTATGAGGATGAGCGCCCCTGTAAAGCCCCAAGGGGTTTGGATAAGAATACCACCTACGACTAAGCCCATGTGGCCGACAGATGAGTAGGCAATGAGGGATTTTAAATCTGTTTGGCGCAGACAAATTGAGCCGGTTATGACAACTCCTCAAAGTGCGAAGATAATAAACGGGTAGCTTAATTCTTTGGTTAAGGGGTCTAGCATAGGAATGATTCGTATCATGCCGTAGCCTCCAAGTTTTAAGAGAACGGCGGCAAGGATTATAGAGCCGGCAATTGGGGCTTCAACGTGGGCCTTAGGAAGTCAAAGGTGGGCCCCGTAAAGTGGTATTTTTACTAAAAATGCTAGCAAGCAGCCTGCCCACCAAAGTTTATCTGCGAAGGTGGTAAGAGGTGCGGGGTTTGAAAATTGGAGGGTTAAGAGGGAGAGGGTTCCTGTGCTGTTTTGGAGGAGGAGAAGGGCGACAAGCAGGGGGAGTGAGCCTGCCAAGGTGTAAAAAAGGAAGTAGGTGCCCGCATTAAGTCGCTCTGCTTGGTTTCCTCAGCGAGTGATGAGAAACAGGGTGGGGATAAGGGTGGCTTCAAATATTACGTAAAATATGATAACTTCGGTGGCACTAAAGGCTAGGATAAGGAAGATTTGTAGAGATGTTAGGAGGGTAATATATAGTCGTTGGCGGTTAATAGGCTCTTGGGCTGTGTGGTTTTGGCTTGCAAGGATTATAAGGGGGAGGAGCCAGCAGGTGAGGACTAGAAGGGGGGCTGAGAGGGGGTCTGTGGCCATATAGGGGTTTAGGAAGGCTCAGCCTGTTTCTGATAAATTTTTTAGCCAGGAAAGGCTTACTAGTGCGATGATTAGGCTGTGTGTAAGTGTTGTGGGTCACAACCATTTGGAGGGGGCTAGTCAGGTTAAGGGAATTAGCATTAGTGTGGGTAGTAGGATTTTTAGCATCGTAGGAGGGTTATGTTATGTGTGCGGTCTGAGCCGTGTGTACGAGCGGCGGCTACTAATAGTGCGAGCCCCAGGCTTGCTTCACAAGCTGAGAATGCCAGGAGAAACATGGGGGAGGCTGAGAAGTTGGTGGAGTCTAGCTGGAGCGCCCATAGGGAGAGGGCGATAAACAGGGAAAGCATTATACCCTCTAGACATAACAGTGCTGAGAGGAGATGTGTTCGATGGAGTGCTAGACCAGAAAGTCCTAGAAAAAATGTTGAGGAGAAGGTAAATTGAACGGGGGCCATTAAGGTGATTGTGGAATTTAACCACAAGCTTTTGAGCCGAAATCAAATATTTTTTTTAAACTAACCACCTATTCAGCCCACTCCAGGCCCCCTTGGAGTCATTCATAAATCAAACCTAGAGTAAGAAGTACTAGGACAGCTGTAGCACAGAGGAAAGTTAAAACGGGGGTAGTTAATTGGTCCCCCCAGGGAAGGGGAAGAAGGAGGGCAATTTCTAGATCAAATAATAGGAAGAGGATGGCCACAAGGAAAAATTGGAGGGAGAAAGGCAGTCGGGCGGTACCCAGGGGGTCAAAACCGCACTCGTAAGGGGAGAGTTTTTCATAATCAGGGCTTATTTGAGGAAGTCAAAATGATACAATAATTAGGATGATTGAGAGCAGGGTTGTGATAGTAACGATAACTAAAATTAAATTCATTATCTTTCCTTGGATTTTAACCAAGACCTGGTGATTGGAAGTCACTAATACTGACTTAGTACTAGAAAGATTATGAGCCTCATCAGTAGATGGAGATGTAGAGGAATAATCAAACGACATCTACAAAGTGTCAGTATCAGGCAGCTGCTTCAAATCCGAAGTGATGTTCTGATGTAAAGTGGTATTGAACTTGGCGGAGAAGGCAGACGGCCAGGAATGTAGAGCCAATGATAACGTGGAGCCCGTGGAAACCTGTGGCCACAAAGAATGTGGAGCCATACACACCGTCTGCAATGGTGAAGGGGGCTTCATAGTACTCTATCGCTTGAAGGAAAGTGAAGTAAAACCCTAGGAGAATTGTAAGTGTTAAGGAGTGGAGGGCCTGTTTTCGTTCGCCCTCTATAATGCTGTGATGTGCCCAAGTAACTGTGACTCCGGAGGCTAGGAGGACGGCGGTATTAAGCAGTGGTACTTCAAATGGGTCAAGGGTAATAATGCCAGTTGGGGGTCAGCAGCCGCCTAGCTCAGGTGTTGGGGCGAGGCTTGAGTGGTAGAAAGCTCAGAAGAAGCCTAAGAAAAAGAAGACTTCTGATGTAATAAACAAGACCATCCCAAATCGTAGGCCTTTTTGGACGGGGGGGGTGTGGTGTCCTTGGAATGTGCCCTCCCGTACAATATCCCGTCATCACTGGAATATTGTTAAAAGAAGAAGAATAAAGCCTAAGATTAGAAGAGTCGTAGAATTAAAGTGGAATCAGACTGCAAGGCCTGATGTTAGAAGCAGGGCGGCGACGGCCCCTGTTAGGGGCCAGGGGCTGGGGTCTACTATGTGGTATGCGTGTGCTTGATGGGCCATTAAACATTTTCCTGCAGATAGAGGCTTAGAAGTAACACAAACACATAGGCTTGGATTATGGCTACGGCAATTTCTAAAAGGGTAAGTAGAAATAGGAGGGCGGCTGTAAGAATTGCTACGGGGGGTATAATAGGGGTTAAAATAAAGGCAGCTGTGGAGGTAAGTTGCATTAAGAGGTGGCCGGCTGTGAGGTTAGCGGTCAGTCGCACTCCTAATGCTAGCGGTCGAATAAGTAAGCTGATAGTCTCGATAATAATTAGAATGGGGATAAGGGGGGTGGGCGTGCCCTCTGGCAGGAGGTGACCAAGAGCGGCAGTTGGTTGATTTCGTAGCCCAATGAGTACTGTAGCTAGTCAAAGTGGAACTGCAAGACCTAAATTTAGGGAGAGCTGTGTAGTAGGAGTAAAGGTGTATGGAAGGAGTCCTAAAATGTTAAGAGTAATAAGGAAAACTATAAGGGACGTCAAAATGAGGGCTCAACTGTGTCCGCGTAGGTTTAAGGGTAAGAGAATTTGTTGAGTAAATCGGTTGATAAATCAGCCTTGGGCGGTGAGTAGGCGGTTATTAAGCCATCGGGCCGAAGGGGAGGGGAAGAGGACTCAAGGCAGGGTGAGAGCGATGGCGAGCAGGGGGATGCCTATATATGTAGGCGATATAAATTGGTCGAATAAACTTACAGCCAAGGTCAGTTCCAGGTCTGTGTTTTAGAGGTCTCGGTATCTTGGGATGTAGCTTCGTTTGGAAAGAGGTGTGCTATAATTTTGGGTGGGAGGGCTACTAAAAATACTGATCATGTGAAGGCTATAATGGCGAGCCAGGGGGCGGGGTCTAATTGAGGCATGATCGCTGAGGGTGGTCGGGAATCACCAATCTTTAGCTTAAAAGGCTAACGCTAGGCCCTGTTTAGCTTCTTAGCGAGGCTTCATCAAGTATTAAGGTAGTTCAGGCCTCGAAGTGGTTTAAGGGAACTGCTTCAACCACAATAGGTATGAAGCTATGATTTGCACCACAGATTTCGGAGCATTGCCCGTAGTAAACTCCTGGGCGGGCTGTAATAAAAGCGGTTTGATTAAGTCGGCCGGGGACTGCGTCTATTTTAATACCCAGGGTAGGGACTGCTCATGAGTGAAGGACATCCTCAGCAGTGATTAGTACTCGAACGGGGGATTCGACAGGGACCACTATCCGGTGGTCTGTTTCTAAAAGGCGGAACTGGCCGGGGGAGAGGTCTTGTGTGGGAAGCATGTATGAGTCAAAGCCGAGGTTATCGAAATCAGTATATTCGTAGGATCAGTATCATTGATGTCCGATGGCTTTGATTGTGAGGTGGGGGTCATTAATTTCGTCTATTAAATAAAGAATACGAAGAGATGGTAGGGCAATTAAGATTAGAGTAATTGCAGGGAGCACAGTTCAAATAATTTCAATTTCTTGGGAGTCAAGGATAAGTTTATCTGATAACTTGGTTGTGATCATGCAGACAATAATGTAAAGTACTAGTACACTAATAAGAAGTACAATTATTAGGGCGTGGTCATGAAAGTGAAGAAGTTCTTCCATAAGGGGGGAAGTTGCATCTTGAAATCCTAGTTGAGAGGGATGTGCCATTAGTGGTGCAAGACACGTGGGGGTCTAACCCACGATTCTGCCTTGACAAGGCAGTGTAAGTACTTTACTAGTGTCTTATGAAGAAAGTGGCAGAGCGGTTATGTGGTTGGCTTGAAACCAACTTACGGGGGTTCAACTCCTCCCTTTCTCGCACGACTATTGTTGAACTTGTACAAAAGGAGGCTCCTCAAAGGTGTGGTAGGGGGGAGGGCAGCCGTGTAGTCACTCCACGTTTGTGGTAGTGAAACGGACTTCTAATACTTCCCGTTTGGCAGCGAAAGCTTCTCAAATGATAAATAGAAGAAGGATTACTGCTACGAGGGAGATTAGGGAGCCTAAAGAAGAGATGGTGTTCCACAGGGCATATGCATCCGGGTAGTCAGAGTACCGACGAGGCATTCCGGCGAGCCCAAGGAAGTGTTGGGGGAAGAAGGTGAGGTTTACCCCTGTAAACATAATTGCGAATTGAGTCTTTGCTCAAGTACTGTGGAGGGTATAACCTGTAAATAGAGGGAATCAGTGAACAAAGCCACCCATGATGGCAAAGACTGCTCCTATTGAAAGGACATAGTGGAAGTGGGCCACTACGTAATAGGTGTCGTGAAGTACAATGTCTAAGGAAGAATTGGCCAACACGATTCCTGTCAGTCCCCCCACTGTGAAAAGGAAAATGAAACCGAGGGCTCACAGGAGGGGGGCTTCTCATTTAAGAGCCCCTCCGTGCAGGGTCGCGAGTCAGCTAAAGACTTTTACACCGGTGGGGATGGCGATAATTATTGTAGCGGAGGTAAAGTAAGCTCGTGTATCTACATCCATTCCGACTGTGAACATGTGGTGGGCTCAAACAATGAACCCTAGAAGGCCGATAGCCATCATAGCTCAGACCATCCCTATATAGCCGAATGGCTCTTTTTTACCAGCGTAGTATGCAACAATGTGTGAGACTATGCCGAATCCTGGTAGAATTAAGATATATACTTCTGGGTGGCCAAAAAATCAGAATAAGTGTTGGTAAAGAATTGGGTCCCCCCCTCCTGCGGGGTCAAAGAAGGTTGTATTTAGATTGCGGTCTGTGAGTAGTATCGTAATGCCGGCAGCTAGGACGGGGAGTGAGAGTAATAGAAGAACAGCTGTAATTAGGACGGCTCAGACAAATAGAGGTGTTTGATACTGGGAAATAGCGGGGGGTTTTATATTAATAATTGTTGTAATAAAGTTGATAGCCCCTAAGATGGAGGATACACCGGCGAGGTGTAAGGAGAAGATGGCTAAGTCAACGGAAGCCCCTGCGTGTGCGAGGTTGCCCGCGAGTGGGGGGTAAACTGTTCATCCTGTCCCAGCCCCTGCTTCTACCCCGGAGGAGGTCAGGAGAAGAAGGAAAGAGGGTGGGAGGAGTCAGAAGCTTATGTTATTCATTCGAGGGAATGCCATGTCGGGGGCCCCAATTATTAACGGGATAAGTCAGTTCCCGAACCCGCCGATCATGACGGGCATTACTATAAAGAAAATTATAACGAAGGCGTGTGCTGTAACAATTACGTTATAAACCTGGTCATCCCCCAGAAGTGCGCCAGGTTGACTTAACTCTGCTCGGATTAGAAGGCTTAAGGCTGTGCCTACCATCCCAGCTCATGCACCAAAAATTAGGTAGAGGGTGCCGATGTCTTTGTGGTTGGTGGAAAAGAATCAACGTGTGATTACCATAGGTAAGATGGCCGAGGTTTAAGCGGTGGATTGTAGCTCCACGAACAGAGGTTAGAGTCCTCTTCTTATCAAGCCCCGAGGTGTTCGAACATATCAGATTGCAAACCTGAAGAAGTAGGCTAGCGCCTACCGGGGCTTTCCCCCGCCTATTAGGTCTGGCCTAGGCGGGGGAAAGATAGACGGATGCTCGCTGGTTTGGGCGCTTAGCTGTTAACTAAGAGTTTGTAGGATCGAGGCCTGCCTGTCTAGAGAAGGCTTTAGCTTAATTAAAGTGTCTGTTTTGCATATAGGAGATGTGGGCTAGTATCCCGCAAGTCTTACAGGGACTGGGAGATTTTAACTCCCGCTGAGAGCTTTGAAGGCTCTTGGTCTTGTTCTATCCTAAGTCTCTATTAAATTAGGGTGGTTAGAATTGTTGGGGCAAGGGGAAGTAGTATAACGGTGGCGATAGCGGAGACAGTTAGTGGCATGGTGAGCTGCTCCGATAGGTGGCGTCAGGGGGCTGAGGCAGCTGGATAGTTAGGGTACATTGTCAGGGAGATGGCGTAGGCCAGGCGCAGGTAAAAATATAGACTAAGGAGGGCGGTGAGTGCAGCTAGGGTAGCGATTGGGGCTAGGTCTTGTTTAGTTAATTCTTGAAGAATTAATCATTTTGGTATAAAGCCTGAAAGTGGGGGGAGGCCTCCTAAGGAGAGAAGAACAAGGGGGAGGAGAGCAGTAAGGGCTGGGACTTTGGTCCAAGAGGAAGCTAGGGCATTAACGTGGGTTGCGTAGACTAATTTGAAGGCAAGGAATGTCGAGAATGTTATGATAAGATATATGAAAAGTGTCAGGAGAGCAAGAGCATTGGAGAATTGTAAAACTAAAAGGATTCAGCCAAGGTGGGCGATTGAAGAGTAGGCGAGGACTTTTCGTAGTTGGTTTTGGTTCAGTGCCCCTCAGCCCCCGACAAGTGTGGATAGTAGGCCTAAAGAAGCGAGGAGGTGTGAGTGTTGCGGGTAAATTTGGAGGAGGAGGGCGAAGGGGGCAAGTTTTTGCCAGGTGGCTATAAGGAGCCCTGTAGTAAGTTCTAGGCCTTGTAGGACTTCGGGTATTCAGGTGTGGAGGGGGGCTAGTCCAATTTTTAGGGAGAGGGCAATAATAAGTAGGGCGACCGGGAGGGGGTGAGTTATGTGTTGGATGTCTCACAGGCCAGTTAGTCAGGCGTTTGTCATGGCTGCAAATAGAAAGGTGGCGGCTCCAGCTGCTTGAATAAGAAAGTATTTTACAGCAGCTTCGGTCGGCCGAGCCTGTTTGGGTTGGGCTATCATAGGGATAATGGCGAGAGTGGTTATTTCAAGTCCCATTCAGGCTAGAATGGAGTGTGAGCTGGCGAAGGTAAGCATTGTTCCTATACCTAGGGAGAAGGTCATGATGGTGATTGCAAAAGGAGACATCTGTAGTAAAGGAAGGGGTCTAACCAACATTTTTGGGGTATGGGCCCAATAGCATATTTAGCTTACTTTACTAGAAAGTGGTGTAGTGGAAGCACTGAGAGTTTTGATCTCTCCAGGTGGGGTTCGAGTCCCCTTTTTCTAAGGAGTTGGAGGGAATTTAACCCTCATTATTCACTCTATCAAAGTGGTCCTTTACTTCAGGCACAACTCCGAGATTATAGCTGCGGGGGAAGTCCTACAAGTGCGATCGGAAGGGCTAAGTGTCAAATAACGAGGGCAAGTGCTAGCGGGAGAAAATTTTTTCAAATTAGGTGTATGAGTTGGTCATACCGGAATCGGGGGTAAGAGGCTCGCACTCAGAGAAATAGGACGGAGAGAAGGGCTGCTTTAATTATTAAATTTGTAGTGGTAAATTCTGGTGTCGTTGGGATGTGGAAGGCACCTAAGAAAAGAACGGCAGAAAGTGTATTCATAAGTAGGATGTTGGAATATTCTGCTAAGAAGAATAAAGCGAATGGGCCTCCTGCGTATTCTACATTGAAGCCAGAGACTAGTTCAGATTCTCCTTCAGTCAGGTCGAAGGGGGCTCGGTTGGTTTCTGCTAGGGTAGAGACATATCATATGGCGGCTAGAGGCCATGACGGTAGAATTAGTCAGATGCTTTCTTGAGAAACGTTAAAAGTGTGGAGGGTGAAGCCCCCCGTAAAGATAATGGCGCTTAGGAGAATTAGTCCGAGGCTGACTTCATAGGAGATGGTTTGGGCAACGGCCCGGAGGGCCCCAATGAGGGCGTATTTTGAATTGGATGCTCAGCCTGAGCCTAAAATTGAATATACTGCAAGACTAGAGAGGGCTAAAATAAATAGAATGCCGAGGTGAAGGTCAATAAGGGGGTAGGGTAGGGGTATTGGCGCTCAGAGTGTGAGGGCTAATGTAAGGGCTAGTATTGGGGTAAAAGTAAATAATACTGGGGAGGAGGTGGAGGGGCGGATGGGTTCTTTAATAAAAAGTTTAATGCCGTCGGCAATAGGCTGTAAAAGGCCAAAAGGCCCTACAATGTTGGGGCCTTTTCGTAGTTGTATATATCCTAATACTTTTCGTTCAAGGAGGGTAAGGAAGGCAACGGCCAGTAGAATAGGGACAATAAGGGTCAGGGGGTTAATGATATGTGTAAGGAGCATGTGGATCATAGTTAAGGAGAGGATTTGAACCTCTGTGGAAAGGGCTTAGATCTTTTGCAGTTGCCGGATTCTGCCACCTTAACATGCCGTTTTCTCAGGCGTAGAATTATATGTCCTCTTGTTTATTTTAGTTGTTTGCATTAGTTGGGGATGGGGCGTACTTGAAGAATGGGCCCCTTCTTTTCGGTCCTTTCGTACTAGAAAAGATCATGGCATAGATAGAAACTGACCTGGATTACTCCGGTCTGAACTCAGATCACGTAGGACTTTAATCGTTGAACAAACGAACCCTTAATAGCGGCTGCACCATTAGGATGTCCTGATCCAACATCGAGGTCGTAAACCCTCTTGTCGATATGGACTCTAAAAGAGGATTGCGCTGTTATCCCTGGGGTAACTTGGTTCGTCAATCGGCGTTGCCGGATCTTGTTGGTCAAAAATTTTGTTTACTAGAGCGGAAGCTCTCAGTTGTAGGAGTAAAAAGGTGCTCCCATTCCACTCGGGGGTTTTGTGTTTCCCCGTGGTCGCCCCAACCAAAGACATTAGGACAGGGTCCATACAGTTCAGTCCTTTAATTTAGGGGTTTGTGACATGGTCTATCTTAGTGTCTAAAGCTCCACAGGGTCTTCTCGTCTTATGGTTCAAGCCCCGCTTCTGCACGGGGAGATCAAGTTCATTGACTTGAAAAAGGAGACAGCTAAGCCCTCGTTTTGCCATTCATACGGGTCCTCATTTAAAAGACAAGTGATTGCGCTACCTTCGCACGGTCAAAATACCGCGGCCGTTAAACTTATAGTCACATGGCAGGCAGGACCTCTTATTCATTATTTTTGCAAAAGGCGATGTTTTTGGTAAACAGGCGAGGCTTGTGTTTGCCGAATTCCTTCTTTTTCTTTTAGTCTTTCCTCGAAGGCACACCAGTGTGGGTTTAACGATATTTTGTTGAGTGTTTTTCTAGTAGGCGGGTCTGTTGTTCATGGCCCTCTTTGTTTGGGATCGTTAAGGTTCGGTGGGGGGTCCGTTTCGAGTTACACTTGTGCGAGGAGAGAGGCTAATGCTCTCTTATTACTCATATTAGCATGGTCGCTTCCATGTTTGCATGGGACGGCCTGATACGGTTAGGGAATTAAGATTAAATTGTCGGAATTGGGGGTGGTAAGGTATGTCTGAGCTTTAACGCATTCTGTAGGGGTGGCTGCTTTCAGGCCCACCAAAGCATATTACCTTCCTATAATGTATGATCTTTATTCATCTGGGAAAGTTGTGTCCTGTGTCAAAGGGGCTGTACCCCATTTGACTAACTCTTTCGGTTTCTACTAGGGGGTCGTGGAAAAATAGAGGTGAGGATAGAATCCGAAAGGCTGAACTTCTATTCATTTCTCAGGCAACCAGCTATAACTAGGTTCGGTAGGTCTGTCACCCCTACTCAAAGCTCTTCCCACTCTTTTGCCACAGAGACGGGTTTGCCCTGTTGTCAGGCTGTCTTGGAGTAGCTCACGTAGTTTCGGGGAGTCAAACTAAAGTTCTCTTTGCTTGAAATTTTCTAGCTAAATCATGATGCAAAAGGTACGAGTTTAAATCTCTGCTTTTTTAAGCTTTACTGGGTTGTTTCATTTCTCTTTCAGCATTCCCTTACGGTACTTTCTCTATAGCGCGGCGGTTCCTTTTCTGTCGCCTATACTTAGGGGGAAAAATGGTTTGTTTGGTGTTATATTGGCTGTCTTAGGGGGTATTAATAGGGGTGTGTTGTTTTTGGTAGAGGCGGCTAGCTAATTGGCGTCAGGGCAATCCGATTTGCACGGATAACTACTCAGTGTAAGGGAGCTGCTTTACTATTTAGCTATGCCTTGAATATTTTTATCCAAGTGCACCTTCCGGTACACTTACCATGTTACGACTTGCCTCCCCTTTACAGTGGTAGGGTTTTATTTAATTGAACAAATTAGCTCGGGGAGAGTGACGGGCGGTGTGTACGCGCTTCAGGGCCAATTTCAGCGGGACACTCTATTTCCTGCTTACTGCTAAATCCTCCTTCAGATGTATATTTCAATACATCATCCGTTTTCTCTAATTTAGAGAATGTAGCCCATTTCTTCCCCCTCCATTCGCTACACCTCGACCTGTCGTTTAGGATTGTACCAATTTTGCTTACTGTAATTCCTTCACAGGGTGGGCTGACGACGGCGGTATATAGGCGGAATAAACAAGGAAGGGTGAGGTTGAACGGGGAATATCGGTCCTAGAACAGGCTCCTCTAGGTGGGTTTGAAGCACCGCCAAGTCCTTTGGGTTTTAAGCTGATGCTCGTAGTACCCAGGCGGACAACAGGTGTATGTTGTTGTCATTGTTTACGGCTAAGCATAGTGGGGTATCTAATCCCAGTTTGTTTCTTAGCTTTCGTGGGTTCAAAATTATAAAGCTACTTTCGTGGATGGGCTTCTCACCCTCGGGAGCGTATAACAGCCTTGAGGGCGTTCGGCTTTAGTAATATCTTTTTTCTAACCACTCTTTACGCCGTTGACTATCTACTTGGACCTTTCGTATAACCGCGGTGGCTGGCACGAATTTGACCGGTCCTCTTAGCTTTAACTAAGTCAAGTTTTCACTTATGGCTTAATGTCTATCACTGCTGAGTTCCCTTGAGGGTGTGGCAAAGCAAGGTGTCGTGGGCTAATAGTTGTGCCTGATACCAGCTCCTTGTTCCCGGGCGGGGAGCTATTAGGGCATTCTCACAGGGGTGCGGATACTTGCATGTGTAAATTTAGCTATAGTTGATAGTAAAGTCAGGACCAAGCTTTTGTGCTTGCGGAGCTTTCTAGGGCCCATCTTAACATCTTCAGTGTCATGCTTTAATTAAGCTACGCTAGC